GTAATGAAATGTATGAATTACGTATGAACAGAAGAATAAAGAGAATTTTATACTTAAAACTTAAATTGGAAGTTGGAACAGATCCAAATGGAAAGGAATTGATAAAACAGTACTAAAAACAGAATTTTGTCACTTAGACCTATTAAGGCCATAGGGTTTTGTATAGACAAAAGAAAAATAAAATGATTCAAATTATCAAATTATATTTATATAATATTACATATTCGAATTTGATAAAAATAAAAAGATTCAGTATTTGGGAGATAAAGACACAAAAATCAGAAACAATATAGAATCCCTTTTTTGAACACTTAACCGACGAATTTCGTCGTTCAAAAAATGATTCGCAGAGAAGAGAGATATTTGTACTTTACTGATTTTTGAGTAGAATACCATTTGAAGTGTATAAGAAGAGTTGCATTTATTAAACACGTATGCGGATGGCTATAATATCTGACTTCTCTTTTATTTTATTACCTTCTATTCGGGACAGCCCGGGTCGTGCTTTATCAAACGAAAATCTCTATTCAATGCAAAAATGAAGTAGAATAATTTTATGATAATTCCCTAGAAACAACATATCTAAATAATAGATATCTGTAATTTATGTTCTGGGGTTTACATAGACTCATATGTTTTGTTATAATTGAAATTGAGAAGGATTTTTTGATTAAAAAAATAAATACTGATTAGTTTTGTCTCAATTTGTATTTTCTTATGTATGGCATTAGTAAAACACAAATTTGAGATTCAAATCCCAGAATCGTTCATGAATTCGAAGTAAGCATAAGCAGTCAATAGTTAATGGTTCCAATTTGTTGGCTGAAAATCCACATGTGATTTCTCAATAGAAAAGCGAGAGAGTTTTTTTAGCATTGTGGATTTTCAGATACTTGAGATACTATAGAATCAATCGAAGGAATAGATCAAATCCAAAACAAAAAAAAAAGTAAGGGGTGCTTTTTTTAGGAATTAAGGAAAACAGGACTCAAAATGCAAGTACAATAAAAATTCAGTAATCCGAGAAGATTTTTGTATCAATTTGGCGGCATGGCCGAGTGGTAAGGCGGGGGACTGCAAATCCTTTTTCCCCAGTTCAAATCCGGGTGTCGCCTGATCAAACAACAAACCCGAAATCTCTTCTTTTCTTCTGTTCTGCTGATATAACTCGGAGAATAATTCTCCGGCAGAAACAGAGGAAACAGACTGTTGATACTTTGTTTTGTTTGATTCTAAACATTTTGTCTGAGGTTTTTCGAAAAGAAAAGATTGTGAATCCTCGTTCGCATCTAGGATTCAAGGAAATATTATAATCTATTCTATAGTAGGGGGCTTTCAAGACTTTATGATTCCCTTCTATTACTAAGGGACTGTCTAATGACTGGATCTTGGATTAGATTGTAGAGCCTGCTAAGAAATCTGATTCAATTTATAATTTTGGAAAGGGGCGGAAGTTGCGTTATATACGACGGACTTGCGAGAATCTCTGAGCGCTGGGGTATCCAATCAATATTAGATTCGATGGAGAATTTTTTTTATAGAAAAAAAAAGAAAGAATTGATTTTCGATAACCCCTACCCCCTACCCCTCAGAGATAATCGGGAAAGGGGATATGGATTAGGGGAAATAGAGGTCTGTACTAGATAGTGATTTATCTTTTTTAGTGATTTCTCCCTTTCCGTTTTTACTTACGAGGGTCAACAAAACAAAAAGATAGGCCTTATTATTCACATGTTCCTATTCCCTTGGGATATTTTGCTTGTATTTAATCTTTCCCGATTCGAAATCAGAATCAATTTATTGGATTGGTTTCTCAATAGTGTTCGGTCAAAATCCCCCTTTTTTGACTCTGCACCATTGATTCCACTATTATTAGTGAGGAATAATTCCTTTGTATTTATATTTATAGAGATAGGAGACATAATTCACATGGATATAGTAAGTCTCGCTTGGGCTGCTTTAATGGTAATCTTTACATTTTCCCTTTCACTCGTAGTGTGGGGAAGAAGTGGGCTCTAGAAGTACTACTAATTGAGTTGAGGAATCAAACCGTATCACTTGTTTTATAGATCGTTCTGCAACGCGTTTTGAACTATTTAAAATATCTGAATTTCGAATTTCATTGAAGTCCAATGGAGTAATCTATGATATGAATCATACTCTTTCAATCAAAGAGATATTTGAGCGATTCCCGTGTTTGTATTTCGAAAAGAGGGGGATTCAGATGATTAGAAATTTATTCCAACCTAAGATTCTTCCGAAATCTTCTATTTCAATAAATGGAATTGGCTCTTACTATCTTTATAGATGGATACTGAGGAAGACCGGACCCCCTTTTTTGTTTGATTACTTTTCCTTTTTACTGTTCAAAAAACAAGTGGTTTTGTTAAGTGTATACGAACTTTCTCTGAGAAATGAAATGATATTTATAGTAGTTATCTAACGAGAGACTATGCAATAATAAGATCTTGCTTCGGACGAGTCACATATTGGGCATTTATCGCTTGGTTTCTAGGTTTCTAATCTTAGAAAATAGAAAGGCGGTTTATGCTTTATCGACTTATTTCATATGATGGTTTGGGCGTTAAAAATAGGTGAGGTTTCCTCTTCCTTATTAGGAAAATTAGGAAAAGGAAAGGAATTAGAATCCTAAAATAAGAATTATCTCAGATTGATCGGAACAAATAGATGTAGCAAATAAATAGAATTGGGTGTTATGTCAATTCCATACAATATATGGAATTAATAGACACATATATATTATATGAACAGAATGTTGTAGATTGATCTATAGAATCTATCTTTATTCTAGATTAAAACTTTATAGAATAAGAGATCGATAGTATGGTAGAAAGAAAAAGATGAATCCTTCTTTCTACCATACTATCAAATTCATAGAATACTGCCGATTAAAGTCCGCGCATTTCATTTAAGTTAAGACGCGAAATTGGAATCCTTTTCATTTGACTTCGTCAATTTTTGATAAGAACTCAGAAGGAAAGTTTTATTCAAATTCATTTGAAAATTCAATTGAATTAATCATTTTGACTAACTGTTTTTACATAAATGATAAGTAGAAAGGCGGTAGGAACTAGAATGAATAGTGCAGTAGCAATAAATGCAAGAATATTTACTTCCATAATCTCATCGGTTTTTTTACTTCGCAATAACTCGGGATTTAATCCCATAGAGATGATAAATCTTTCGTCTGTAAATTCAATGAATGAATTACCTCTCGATGATCTTGAATGGGATCAATATCATGAATAACAATATCTGATCTATCAAATCAACTAGTAGTCGAGACTTGAATAGTATAACATAGGAAGTTCTTTTATCCATATCGAAAAAAAAAATTGGATTTCTGAACCAATTAATCCAAAATTCCTTGTATTTATTATCCGTTTCCTTGTTTTTTTCTATAACTTACCTTGCGTCTTGCTTGGATAATCCTCTGATGAAGGATTCTCAGATTGCCCTTCCACTTCGATTAGTCACATAGTTACAAACCTAAACAAACAATAAACGCGAAATGGAAAACATAGGAAAGAAAAAATAAACAAAGACTCCTTTTTTGCTTGGGAATGAAATTATGCCCCCGACACCCTTTCATAGAAAGGGTGAAATGAATTGATGTATTTATTGGATATATATATTGGATCCGTCGGGACTGGCGGGGCTCGAACCCGCAGCTTCCGCCTTGACAGGGCGGTGCTCTGACCAATTGAACTACAATCCCAGGGAAATAAGGGATCTAGCAGAAGATTTTCTTCTTTTTTAGCTTCGTATGCGGTATTTCTGAAGGACAAGGTGGGTTATACCATCTCATGGTAGATTGGCGAATTATTGGGCCGAGCTGGATTTGAACCAGCGTAGGCATGTTGCCAACGAATTTACAGTCCGTCCCCATTAACCACTCGGGCATCGACCCAGGAAGAATCAATTTTAGGCTTATTGGTAATCCATGATCAACTTCCTTTCGTAGTACCCTACCCCCAGGGGAATTCGAATCCCCGCTGCCTCCGTGAAAGAGAGGTGTCCTAAACCACTAGACGATGGGGGCTAACTTGCTCAACCGTCCTCATACTATGATCATAGTATGATCAGTTTTTTGAAATTGTCAATATAATGGAATGGTATGATTAGATCTGAGGGATCTTTACGTTTTTCAGAGAATTGTATCGAATTTTTTGATTCGTCATTCATATTCATGAATCGATTCTACTGAATCGACATTCTCTATATAAATCTAGTATAGAAATCTATATTCTTTAGAATTGAAAAAAAAACTTGTAAAAAAAAAAAAAGAAATACAAAGAACTGGAAAGAATACTAGGGATAGGATTTTTCAGGGAATGATTGGTCCGTCAGAAAAGAAACGGGAGAGGTCAGTTCTATTTTTTTTGCTTTCATTCATTGTTAAGATGAGATATCCTTATCTCTATCTCACACTAAACCAGGAAAGTAACAACCAATAAATCTAGTAAAATAAATCTATTAAGCGAGATCAACAAGTTATTGAAAATTTTCTATAAAAATTTCGTTCAAGGGGACAAGTAGAATCTCTTCATCACATGATTCGATGAAATATCTTGAAATTTCTTTTATGTCGAATTGGTAAGTGTCCGTGTTATGTATCAATCAAGTAAATTTTTCTTTGATAGGAATCATTTCAATAAAATAAATAAGGGTCAGTCTTAAAACAATTTACCCTAGACTTCCTAGGCAAATCCATTTTATTATTAAAAATAAACCACGAGCCACTATGAGTCTAGTGCATATACTTATGTATATAATATATGTATGTATATAATATATGTACATATAGATATTTTATCTACATAGCGACCCGTTGGGAAATTTAATCAAATAAGCCCTTTTAACTCAGTGGTAGAGTAACGCCATGGTAAGGCGTAAGTCATCGGTTCAAATCCGATAAGGGGCTTTGGGTTTTTTCAGAAAAGTACAATCATAGTATTAATAAAATAGAGATATTTTTG